TATTATTTCTTATTTATTTTATATTTCTTTTTATTTTTTCAAATTTCTAATTTTTTCTTATTTTATTAGATTATTAGATTTTCTTTTTTATATTATTATTATTTTAGTTTCGAATAGGATTCATATTTCGAATAGAATTCATATTCGAAATTAATATATATATGGAGTAATTAAATAAAAAGAAATAATAGAATTAATAATTCTATAATAGAATTATTAATTCTATTATAGAATTAAAAAATCTTTTAAGAATATTAAATTTAAGAATATTAAATAATATCAAATGGAATATATTTCTATAAAAGATTGCTCAAAAAAAAAATATAATAATAATACTATCTCATTTTCGAATTTGAATTCGTTTGTTTTCTCGATTCTACTCTTTTTTTTCAACACTAATATTGACAACAGTCTATCAAACAAATATAATCCGATCGATGAATAAATCGATCGATTTATTCACGTTACAGAGGCTTTTTTTTTACTTCAGCAAATGGTGAGTTCGTTAGATTTTCTGTGATACAAACATGAACTTTTTGATTCAAAGGTAAATATAAATAAAATAATAATAATAATAAATTACAAAAATAATGTATACCACTCTAGACAAGGGGGTGGTCCATTTTTTTTTGATTGTATCTACACATCCTTTTTTTTTTTGGGGGGGGGTTGCTAACTCAATGGTAGAGTACTCGGCTTTTAAGTGCGACTCCATTTTTTACACATTTTTATGAAGCAGCAATTGTTTCGTCCATACCCTCGGTAGGGTTTGTAAGACCACGACTGATCCAGAGAGGAATGAATGGAAAAAGCAGCATGTCGTATCAATGGCGAATTCGAAAAATATTTCATTCTTATTGGATCCGACCATAATTTTTGTTTGAATTCTTGGCTCGGAACAAAAAAAGATTCAGTTGGGTTTAATTAATAAAGGGATAGAGCTTGGCAACTCCAATTATAGGGAAACAAAAAGCAACGAGCTTTCATTTTTTCATTCGAATGATTACCCCATCTAATTGTACGTTAAAAATGGATTAGTGCTTGATGCGGGAAAAGCTTTTCCCATGAATGGATTATTTATTTTTGTTATGAGTCCTAACTATTAGCTATTCTCCATTATGGGGTGGCGAGAAATGTGTAGAAGAAAGAGTATATTGATAAATATTTTTTTTTTCCAAAATCAAAAGAGCGATTGGGCTGATAAAATAAAGGATTTCTAACTAGCTTGTTATCCTAGAACAATTAGATGGAAAAAGCGAGTGGAGAGAGTCCGTTGATAGGTTTTCTTTTCTAGGTATCTATTCATATTCGTTCTAATTCGAATATATAATAGAATAAATACCCTGTTTTGACTGTATCGCACTATGTATCATTTGATAATCCAATCAATCTTTGATCCTTTGACAAAATCGAATTTAAAAAATGAAACAATATCAAATATATTTAGAACTAGATAGATCTCGCCAACGGAGCTTCCTATACCCACTTATTTTTCGGGAGTCTATTTTTGGACTCGCCTATGGTCATGATTTAAATATAAATCGATCCATTTTTGTGGAAAATGTGGATTATGATAAGAAATCTAGTTTACTAATTGTAAAACGTTTAATTACTCGAATGTATCAACAGAATCATTTGATCCTTTTTGCTAATGATTCTAACAAAAATCCATTTTGGGGGTATAACAAGAATTTGTATTCTCAAATAATATCGGAGGGTTTTGCCGTCGTCGTGGAAATTCCATTTTCCCGACAATTAAGTTCTTCTTTAGAGAAGGCGGAAATCGTCAAATCTTTTCAAAATTTGCGATCAATTCATTCCATTTTTTCCTTTTTCGAGGATAAATTTACATATTTAAATTTTGTTTCAGATGTACGAATACCCTATCCTATCCATCTGGAAATCTTAGTTCAAACCCTTCGATACTGGGTGAAAGATCCCCCCTTCTTTCATTTATTAAGATTGTTTCTTTATGAGTATTGTAATTGGAATAGTCTTATTACTCAAAAAAAAGGGATTTCCACTTTTTCAAAAAGTAATCCAAGATTTTTCTTGTTCCTATATAATTTTTATGTATGTGAACACGAATCCATCTTCCTTTTTCTACGTAAGAAATCCTCTCATTTACGATTAAACTCTTATAGCGTTCTTTTTGAGCGAATCTATTTCTATGCAAAAATCGAACATCTTGTGGAAGTCTTTTCTAAAAATTTTTCGTCTACCTTATCCTTCTTCAAGGATCCTTTGATTCATTATGTTAGATATCAAGGAAAATCCATTCTGGCTTCAAAGAATGCGCCTCTTTCGATGAATAAATGGAAATACTATCTCATCTATTTCTGGCAATGTCATTTTGATGTTTGGTCTCAACCAGGAACGATCCATATAAACCAATTATTATCCGAGCATTCATTTAACTTTTTTTGGGGGGGTTATCTTTCAAATGTGCGGCTAAATTTTTCAGTGGTACGGAGTCAAATGCTAGAAAATTCATTTCTAA